ATCCGTATCTTCAATTTTTGGAAATTTCTGAAATTCCTCCATCAAGCCTTGACTAATGAACCTATAAAATCCCTCAAATTGTATCTGGCTAAATCCAGGTATTGTAGACATTTCCTCATTTCCATCCCGGAGCATCTTAATCTTTAGTTTCCTGTTTGTTTATTGAAAAAATCCCATTATTGGCTCACCCCTCATCGAACCATATGGATCGATCTAGCAATGATGGAATGTATATTCTGTTTACTAAATCACATAAAATTTTAGCCAACCCCATCCATATTTATGTATTTCATACCTACAAAAGGAGACGTAACGTAATGGAATTCTAAATAAAATTTTCGACGCAAGACAGATACAAAAGGAAATGGATTGATAAAGCATTCCTGCAAAAAAATTATGCCACTTATACTTACAGAGTCTTGTATAGAATATCAAAATTGATCCAATTTCTACTTATTATGATATTACAATCAGATTGGTTATCAAAAAAAAGGATTCTAGATTTAATCTGCTCTCTGTGAATCAGATAAAGACAAAATAATCTAATCAGGAGCAGTATGGGGTTTACTTTTATTTTAACACTTTAATGTTTAATGTTAAAAAACGGATTCGCTGATTGTTTTTGGTAGTAGAATTCGTAGACGATGATACATACAATATGATTGAAGAAACAGTTAATCGGAATTTTTTTTATTAAGTACATCCAAATATAGTTAACTATCCTTATATTCTATCTTTTATCATAGTTCCGCTTGAAGCAACATAAGTTGTGCTATATCATAATTTATCTTTTCTATTCAATGAAAAATTAAAGCCCCACGGGTTTCTCTATAGAAAATATGTGGATAAAATACCCGACTAGGTATCTGTAATTTATGCTTTAGGGTTTACATATATATATAATTGTTGTTATAATTGCAAAAGAATTGATTATTGAAAATAATGCATACCGATCCATTGTAAATCATTTTCACTTTCTTATGTCATTAAGGAAAATTTGAGATACTAATTTAGAAACCGTTAATTATATCAATTCCAAATCAAAATAGTTAAGAATTTGTTCAGAAATCTTTTCTTAAGGGGAATTAGGAATTCTTATTTTAAATTGTTATATGTTATATATATATATATATATTGAGATATATTTAGTTGATGAAAATGATCTCAACTGGATCCAATAAAAAATGGGGATTCCCCTTTTTGAATTTTGGAATAAGTACAATGGGATTCAAGATATAAATAAAATACAAAAGATTCTGCAGTCACCCTACTCCACATAGGAATAGATGGAGTCTGTAAGATATTTGTATCGTTTTGGCGACATGGCCAAGTGGTAAGGCGGGGGACTGCAAATCCTTTATCCCCAGTTCAAATCTGGGTGTCGCCTGATCAAAAAAAAAATACTTGGAATTTCTTATCCCACGAATTGCAACTAAATCGAACTTGACTAATTCGTGTCCAACAGAAGCAGAGATCGAAAAAGGCCTTATCGATTACTTGAGGAATTCATAGATTCGATAAACAACTATATAAATTCTTTCTTCAAAGAAAATAGTATTCTCGATGTGACTAAAACTGGTACTCATGGGCATAAAGCAAACCCTTTTTTTTTTTAGTTAGGGGCCGGTTCATACTATATGATTTATCAAATAAATATATAGTATGAGTCGAAATTCAAAGTTAAAAAATCAGAAATCCCGGTATCCAAAATCAAGTTTTCCTAATTACCTTACCCTACACTACTAAGGTACTAAGGTAATGTCTAATGACTACTTAGTCTAGAATTAGATTGGATAGGCTGATAATCAAATTTGGTAGTTGTGGAAACGAACGAAGATACTTTCCATCTTCAATTAGAGACATTCCATTGATATTTCCGAAGAGTGTCTATCGTATTTGTACTTAATGCTTTTCCATTCCACCGTAGTTTCTATATTATCTATATATATATATATAGATATAAATAAATAATATAGATAAATACAAATATAGCAACTTATTACGAATGGGTTCATTGGATTACTTCATGAATAGCTTTAAGTTAAAATCCCGTTTTGACTCTGCACCATGGATTCCACTATGATTGGTAATTAATAATGGAATAATTCCTTCATTTCATAATATAGGGGACATAATTTACATGGATATAGTAAGTCTCGCTTGGGCTGCTTTAATGGTAGTCTTTACATTTTCCCTTTCGCTTGTAGTGTGGGGAAGGAGTGGACTTTAGGATACTACTAATTGAATAATGGAATTGGATCCTTTTTTTAATGGATCCTTTGTAAAACGTTTCGAAATCCAACTATGCATTATTCTCATAGTTGGATTTCGAAACTCAGGTCAACAAAATAGGGTTTTATTTCGAACAGAATTCTTTTCTATTTTGATTTGCTAAATTAGTTCTTACCAGAATGAGAATTCTGGATATTACAGTGAGAAACAACCAATCCCCCATTTTTTATTTATTTTGATTTCTTTCTTTACTTTTACCCCGCTCTATATATTTTCTACTCGAAACCTCTAGCAGTTTGATTGTATTGTACAATAAGATCTTACGCATAAACATAATAAAATAATATTTTTTTTTTTTCAAATTGGAATTGAAAAAGTCACCATAGAGTTCCACGGATCATCCGTTAATGGTTCAATCAATACAAGAACTTCTTAGGAATTCTAAACTAAAGGTAATTCTCGATTTCGTTTTCTTTGTTTTATTTATATTTTTTAGAATAGAATATTAATAATTAAATTAATGAATGATTAAATTAATGTATTACAATATTATAAATATTGTAAATTAGTTGATATCAAATCTATTTCTGTATACACTTGTATATCCATGTAAAAAGACTTACACTATAGAAGTGTTTATACTATATTTAAATAGTGGAATCCAAATATATATATATTCTATTATATTGAATTATTATATAATGATTCAATATAATAGAATTCTTTAAGTATTATTCTAATAATAATTTTAATAAGAATTAATAATAAGAATTAAAAAGTTAGAGTTTCATATTAGTCCTTTCTATCATATTATTTTATATAGTGTTGATTCCAGTTTTATCATTTAATTGGAATCCCTTTTATTTCTTCAATCATGGATAAGAACTCATAAATTTTAGTCAAATTAATCATTTTGACTGACTGTTTTTACGTATATGATAAGTAAAAAAGCGGTAGGAACTAGAATAAAGAGTGCAGTAGCAATAAATGCGAGAATATTTACTTCCATAATCTCATTGTTTTTTTCTTCGCAATAGCTCGGGATCTAATCCCATAGAGATGATAAATTTGACTTCTATAAATTCCATGGGATAAATTACATCCTAATGATACTGAATCCGGGCAATATTATGAATAACAATATAGGATCTATCAAATCGATTCATCGTCGCGAATTGAATAGTATAGCATAGGAAGATTCTTTATCCATACCAAAAAAAATGGGATTCCCAATCCAATAAGGAATCTTGTTGAATTTATCATCCTTTTCCACTCTTTATTTTCTTCCTTATTTCCCATAAAAAAAAATGAAAATCTTATGGAATTCCTTTTTAGATATTTGTTTGTCTATTTTATTATACTAGTTATATCGTATACCACTTTTAATATATATATTAATAATTTAAAATTGAGAATATATACACAATTAACCCATGCATGGAATTCTTGGATGTACAATTATCTAATGAGGTATCATATGACCTGTATTGTTTCTAGACTCAAACAAGAAAAGTCAAATAGAAAATAAGTTAATTCTAAACTACGTTTTTTTGTGATGATTCCATTTTGAATACGGAGAAGTATGGTAAATATGGATCCAAGTAGAAAAAAAAAAAGATAGAATATTCCAACCCATTTACTAAAAGAAAAAGATGCCTTGTTTTATTTTTATTTTCTTAGGACTCCCAATTCTTGGATTGGTAACGGAAGCGTATACATCAAAAATTCTGTGTACAATATGAATGAGATATATTGTTTACAATTAAGAATTTAGAAATAAAATAGGAACCTCTATACTTAAATAAAATAGAAAATAAAGAAAGGGGTGGTTTAAGCTGAAAAGTATTTTGTAGAGTTAATTATCTTATATCTTCATTGTGCATTGTACAATAAACGAGTACATATATTATATGTAAGATCCTCTAGTATATTCTATTTCATTGATCAAGAACAATAGAGAAAACGGTATTCCTGAATAGAATGCTCTGATTAGACCAATCCACAATAGAATTCTAGTTCGGGACTGACGGGGCTCGAACCCGAAGCTTCCGCCTTGACAGGGCGGTGCTCTGACCAATTGAACTACAATCCCAGTAAGGTGTATAGTATACATATGGGTTTCATTCAAACATCCTATTTTATTTGCCTGCCATGTTTGTTGTAACAAAAATCCTGAATGATATACTAATGGAAGACCCACATAAATATAGACTATAATGAGAGTGCCACTGATTACTAAAAATCTTGTGGTTATTTTATTGTCACAAGATTTTTACTAAATCTTTCAAGGAGAAAAAAGACTCTTTTTTACCCCTTTCATAATTCTTAAGTATGATGAATTCAGATCATTAGAAAGATTAGAACATGTGGACGGGAAAAGATGGGATAGATAAAAAAAAAGGAACTCTTTATTATTCCATATGATATTCCATATCAGACGTTTGTGGAGAATAAATTTGTTATATCATACTCATGGCGAATTCTTGGGCCGAGCTGGATTTGAACCAGCGTAGACATATAGCCAACGAATTTACAGTCCGTCCCCATTAACCGCTCGGGCATCGACCCAGGAAGAATCCTTTTTAGGATTACTGATAATTGATAATTCATGATAAACTTCCTTTCGTAGTACCCTACCCCCAGGGGAAGTCGAATCCCCGCTGCCTCCTTGAAAGAGAGATGTCCTGAACCGCTAGACGATAGGGGCATATCGGCCCGACCACCATCATACTATGATCATAGTATGAGCAGTTTTTTGGAATTGTCAA